AAGGTAGCAAAAGAAGGAGCAGCAGTCGGTTCAGCATAAGAAGATGAAGCAGCAGTTAGTTTGAGATCCCTTCTATCTTCATCTGCTCTTCTCCATAGTCTTTCATTCCTCTCACCCGACTATGAACCAGGCTTTGCTGCACCAGCCAGCCCTTTCACTAGCACCACAAATGGCAGGGGAAGTTGCACCAGTAGAAGAAGTCACGGGGGTAGCTAGACCAAGTCCATTACCAGATCGTCCAGCAGCAAGCGGATCCACCAGCATCCGTAGCGGTGTATCTAGCACCAATACCCTATTATACTAAGCGGTTATATATATGGATATATAGATAACGGTGCAGCATGAGTCAGAAGTAGGGCTCTAAGTAGCGCCTTTTCCACTTATGGACCAGTTTTTTACTAATGAAGGGAGGTCAAGATCTTTCAAGACTGATAACTAAGGTAACCTCTTCATTCGTTTCGCCCAATTTATTTACAGCCTATTGACTAACCAAGATTCTCGCTCACCTTTAATAATTCCATCCAATGACTTAGGAGAAAGATGCTCAGTAAGTCGATGAAGCATAGCTAACACCAATTTCTTTCTGGTGTACACAGCCTGAATCTGTGCTAACTAGACGATTTACCGCTACCGGTATTACCCACCCTAATTCAATTGTTAGATAGTTAGGCCAACGTCTTTGGTTTGGCTATTCATCACTATGGCTGTGGGCTGAACTGGTGAGTTAGCTTGGCCTATAAATACACATCCATTTTCCCATTCCTCTCATCAGACTTTGAAACTATTCACTTACACGGACCCGTGAACGGAGTGAGTGCTGTCTCGATTGGGTGTATAGTTATTAGAAAGGTAACATTGTACTATTGAAAGAGAAAGAAAGGATCCGGCCCTTACCTATGAACTTGTCGACTTTGCAGTAAAATAAAAGAATAGGATTTCAAAATCTCTTTCATTAAGGTAGGGATGACCTGCTGCAAAAAATACCAATTGCACTTATTAGATTATCAGCAGACAAATAGTCAGAGATCACTTTCTCCTGCTCTCCAACGGGAACAGGAAGGAGGGTTATATCGATCAAAGGAGAAGGACCGACCAAGTGATCTTTTCGGAACCTTATATATAGTCTTGCCCTTGCCTACTTCAAATCCTGCTCTACCACCTTCTTTCAGAAGGCTTCTCCATGTATAAGAGTGCCCCTCTTTGGCAACCCCTTGCAAGAAAGTCCTACTTTGCTATTTTATCCTTCCAATTTCAGCCCATAGACTATTCTTCCCCTCTGAGGGAAGTTTCCATATGAAGCGCCGATCTTCTTTCTAGTGACCGATCGGATTTCGAAAGCCCAAGTGCGTACCTGCTAGTACGGACTAGTAGGGGACAAGCTCTCTCTATACCCAAACCGTGCCTGAACTTGCTGAACAATGCGTGAAAGTTTGATTGAAAAACCTCGTATTATCTTCCTCGAAGTCAATATATGAACTAATAAGCCCTCACCTGGGGCAAAACCAAAGAACGCAAGGCACTCCCCTTTGGTTGGTCCTACGGAATAAAGAAGAAAGCCAGAAGAAGCCCTCGTAGCGCAATGAGTCGAAGGTGCCAATCGGCGCTTTCTTTTCTTCTTTAGAGGTGAGATTCTGAGGCAAGAAGAGAGGCCGAACCCCTTGTTGAATCCCCGGAATCAGACCGGCTTTCAGTTCTTTCGTAGTTGACTCAGGGTCTCCACGAATTAGGAATCTTCCTCTGGTGGAGCATACTTGGGACTTGGTCATCAATAAGATAAATAGTAGATCCAGGTTGCGCTTCGTTCACCCCTTTGAGCAGCAAATGGTACCCCTACAACATGTGGAAGGGCAGTAGAAGCCCACGGAGCGGTAGTAGATAGAACCTACCTCTACTGTGGGCACCGCTTCCTCCAGGGTGGATACACTTTTCAAAACCCTTCTTGGCCTTGCAAGTGAAACTATTATTATGGATTTCTTTTCTGATTCTTAGTGACTCTTAGTTAGAATTGCAAGCTTAATCTGCTAATCATCGGGTGCCTTTGCTGGGTAGGCTCCAACGACTGATGAGCTACGTGAGGTTAGGAAGTGCACCACTATTTATGACACACACTCAAATGGGCATGCATAAATAAAAGATTGTGATAAAGATTATTGCTTGACAGTGCCAACGTCCACTTACTTGCTTCCTAAAGAAGGAATCTCTTTGCAAGCATGCGGATCGACCCTTTAGTAGAAAGGAGAAAAAGAAAGAGGTCTTTCCATTGATTAGTCAAGTGGAAGGAAAGCACGCCACAGGCAACTCAGACAAGAAAAGGAGGCCATCGATGCTATGATATCCAGCATCAAGGCCGAAATCCCAAGACTGAGAATTACCGAGCAGCTGCCCACTTCTACTAAGGTTCCTCGTCTTAAGGCGAAAATAGAATAAGTCCGCGAGAGTTTTGTTTTGAAAAGAAGGTCTGTTCCCTTACCCCTTTGGCTTTTGGGGAACGTCACACGTGGGAAGCACTTCGGCTACCTTATCGCAAGGGTTTCGACGAAAAAAAAGCATCCCCACTAAATCAAGAGTTTAGATGCCCGAAGATCTAAGAAGGTTGAATCAGGAATAAGTGGGTGATTTCTTGAAGAAGGGCCTAATTAGGCCAAGTAAGAGTCCAGGGTCCAGCGCTGCAAAAAAAATACGTCAATAACAGAAATGAGCAAGAAAGGGGAATGCCAAGGTTAGTGATCAACTAGAAACCCCTTTCAGAGGCCCCCCAGTGGCTTAGGTATCCCCGACAAACACTTTTTCGTTCGTAAGCACTGAGCGAGCCGCCTTGTCTACGAAGCTTCGCTGCTTCTCCTGGTTGCCTTCTTTTCTTTCGTGCTTGCTTATGGCAGGCCCTTGCCGAGGGGTCGTATCCGCTCAAGAGGGCTTCCTCTTTCGAGGCTTGGTCTTCTGAGGAGTTAGGGGCTAAGTATGAAGTGATTAACCAACCTTCTTTGTCTTTGGAAGGGCATTACTATGAATTATGTTTCCTGCCTAAGTAGAGCCAAGATTCTTTATTTTATTCCATTAGGCTACAACACTGAATTGTTTTTACTATCACCCTTATCTTATTAAAACAATAGAAAGGGGCAACTTGTCTTAGGCTGGTACTACTTCCTAGCGCGCGAAGAACTACCAATTATCCATTTTTAAGACCTTTCAATGTATCCCCTATCTATATAAAGGTGGAAGAAAAGCAGGGCGAGACGAAGACTAGGATCGTCAGATGGCATAAGACCATGACACTAGCTTTCATTACCTCAATAACGGAGAAAGTTCCACTTGGTCCGAGAAAGCCTAAATTTCAAAATATAGTGTGAGGGGGACAGAGCTTCCATTTCCGGGTACAATCCTCCGCCTCAAGGCGTTCTTTTTCCCAGGAATCTGTCAATCGGAGGAGCGCAACCAAGTTTCAAACCTCAAAGCCCTGCAAGGGATGTGAAGCCCTTCTCAATGTCTTCCCCTCGCCCTGTGGATCCAGGAGGCAAGGGGAATTCGTTGATTGAATCCATTCCTGATGATGTGCCGCTAACAAGGCCTACCTATTCTCCCAATGCAACCCGGCTTTTTAAGGGCATGGCATTCAATCCTATCTCAATATATACTCCTCCAAGGCCTGAGGGTGGATTGAATCCAATCCCATCCAGCATAGGCGGGTAGAGTTCACCCATACGGTAGCGAGGGGAAGATGAACAATGAAGCTATAGCTGCTGACCTTTCCGCTATCTGCTTTGTTGTGATAGGGGGCTGTTAAGCCCACCAACCAATCTTTCTTTCTCACCCCACTGTAAGCGCCTTTTTCCGTCTTTGAAGCTCCTTTATCCGTGCTTTGCCGATCTCTAGCAGTTCCTTCCTTTCGGTTCAGGTCTTTCCGAACCAAGGGCTTCATTCATTGAAGCCCAACCAAATTTGATTGATGAGAGCGGTAGCCTTTTCCCAGTTGGTCTAGCCAAGCCCAAGTCCCTTTACTTTAGCCGGGTTCGCCCGTCTTTTCTTTCGCTTTCTGATGTTGCCTGATGAAAATCCTCTCAAATCCTCCAGTGCCCCTATGATCTTTCATTTCAGATGCTAATTCTAGAGCCTTATTATGTTATCAAAGTCTCCAACGGCTGCTGCTGAGTCATCCCCTTCCGTGGGTTAAAATCGGACCGCAGGAGGGGATGGATAAAGGCTCGAGAGACCTATCTCATAGAAAGTGCCCCGTAGGGCCTTAAAGGAGATCTTACCTAGGGCGGAGATTTTAGAAAGAAAAGAAGTAATCCGTCTCCCCTTGAATGGTAGCCCTTGCGGGGATTAAAGAGATATCGCCGCAGGGTAGGAGTTAAGGGGGGAGTAGTCATCCAAAAGAAATGGAAAATCGGTTGTTTTCGGGGAATCAGGACCATGGATCGGCGAAGAGGTAGCGGGAATTTAGTACCTTCGGGGAATGAGTAGTGATTTAGCCCATTACTCCTGACCCTTGAGGTGCGGGATGCCACATGAGGTAAGGTACATCTAATGAAATTCGCAGGGAAAGGAAATGCCCGCTTTTTCTTTCCTACAGTAGAGGAAAGATACTTAAACTTAACTCAACTAAAAGGAGGAAGGGAGAAGGGACCATGCGGAGTAATAAGGAAGGGGAGGCTTCTTCAGAGGTAGTGAAACCCTTTATTTCAGCAAGGCAAGAGAAAAATACAACTCTTTCTTTCAATTCTTTAGAAACAGGAGTTAGCACTACACCTCGATTAGATGGGCTTTCAACAGGAGGAGCTTACCTTTACCTTAAGACTCCAATTGGGCTTTTTTACTTTCTTGAAAAAGGGTCTCACTGGAACACTCGCTGTAACAAGGGATGAAAGCACTTCACCTGAACCGACGTAGAAGGACTGATTAGAATAGCCCGAGAGAGCTAGCCCGGAGAGTTATTGCTGCTGCCTTTCCTAAGAGGGGTGAGGTATGAGATACTTCCACAGGTTTTGGCTTACTTTGCTTTCTAGCTTACCCGAGAACCTTCGACGTCAGATGGTGAAGAATTAGAATGAAACCCTCCCTACAAGCATAGGGAGACCTGGAAATAGATACTTATAAGCACTCAAGTAATATGAGATATTTTATCAATTCACTCAAGGAATGGAAATGGCACGGGTAATCCCTTATGATATATGATTAAAAACCTTTATTAAACTCAACAGGCTCTAGCCCTTGCCTTAGTCCTCTCTTGCTCGCTTGAAAAAGAAGTAGAAATAGTGGCTTACCTAAGATCCTTTGCTTTCGTGTCTATCCTAGGCTTTCTTGCGTAAGGAATCTAGCTTTCAAACTGACTTGCTCGCCTAAGGACTGCAACAGGCTCGTTAGATTAGGGGTTTGCTAGATCAGAAGTAGAATTGCCTGAACCATCACTGGCGATAAAAACGACTCCCCCTGCCTTGAATAATAACCTGGCTTGAACTCTAACCTTGCCTGAAATGAAAACTAGCTTTCTATAAGCATTTTAAAAAGCTTGTCCCACAGAAAGGGACGGAGTTGCTCGACGACTAATCAATAAGCAAGGAGAGAGACATCTTAGGAAAGGGCACTTATCCTTTTGCTGCATTTAGAAGTGCTTGCGTAATTGGAAGTCTTACAAAAGGAATAGAATATTATGGAATGGCCTTAAGAAGGACTACAATTTCTACTGGTTATGGGTAGGCAACTACTTCTTCAGCATAATATTAAGCCGAGACTACCACTAGATAAATTACCCAAAGATAATGAAAGACGCAACGTATCCCGGAAAAACTTGCTCACATTCGATCATAGGGGCACTCCCAAAGGCAGGACTGGCTGCAAGAGAAGTAATTAGAATAGGCTTTTAGAACTGCCTTACTAAAACTAAAATCCCTCTTCCTCCGGTCTAGCAATTTCATCCTTCTTAACACTGGAGCAAATATTCCTGCTTTTGCCCTAGAAAAGACTGCAACTTGCTCGAAAGTAGAAGGACTAGAAAAGGCTCGTCTGGATCGGACATGAAAAGGAACCGCTGGAAAAGAGAATGCTGGAGAGCTTGAGAACTAACTTGCTTTAGGGACCTTGACCAGCGAGGACCTCACAATGTATGGATGGGCTGGACCGACATCGAAAGCCACTCCAACAGACTCAGAGATGGGATTTGCCCTTTCTTACACTTGACTGGATGGCACTCGCTCAAAGGCAGAAGCAATGGCAACGGGGGAGGCTTACCTCAAGACTCTAAACGGCTTGTAGGCGTACGGAATGGAAATGCATGCTGGATGAATAGAGCTCCCAACGGCTGGAAAGCTACTTTCATGGGAACCTAACTAACTAACTAGTGCCCCACCCAAGCTCTCAGAACCCTCGTAGGAAACCCCTGTATGGAAACCAGCTTTCGATTGAGTGCGAGATTTAGGGATGAATGAGATTTTTTACGCTTCCCAGGCTGAGGCAAAGAATGGGGGGACTTCCAGTTATACTTCTACTCGGTTTATGGATAACATAAGCTGGGGTATGTGACTTACCAGGGCAATCTCTTACTAGACAAGATGCTACCTCTGATAAGCATGCTTCATAAGGAGGACTCAATTGAATCTTGTGATCATATCCCACGCTCAAAGGTTCTGACCCCACCAGGAAAGGAAAGCGAGTAAGTATGATAAAACTTAGAAAAATGCCTGTAGAAAGAAAGCAAGCTAGGAATAGTTGCTTCTTTTCTTGGGAAAGCTATATAAGGAGTGCTACTTCCAAGCATTTCTGCTTACCTTTGCCCAGCCGGCCAGTTTTCAAACATTAGATGACTTAAAGAAGTCAGCAATCAGAACGTCTGAGTATTTTGAACCGCTTTCTTTCCATATCCATCTAGTCTTAATATAAGCCTATAGATCTTGCTTGAGTTCCATTGGATAATGTGTTTTCCTTCCCTTCGGTATTCTGCAGTTTCTGTTCATATCCTGCAGTCTATGCTAATGCAGTTTGTGCTAAAGGGTCTCTAGCCCGCAGTCTTTTTAGCCAGCCTATGGTAGTATAGGGCCTCTTATCTTGCCCAAAAAGCAGGATCTAGGTCAAGTAAGTCACGGGATAGCCAAAAAGTAAGCAGGGTAAGAAGGGAAAGACACTGTTTCAAGCATCTTATATAGTTCAGTTATATCTGACTTAAGGAAGTGGGTCAAAGCAGGCTGGAGAACGCGAACGGATTCAGCCAAGAGTTTGTTCTCTAGAATAGTCTTAGGAACGAATCCTTCCCTTAATAGAAGTACGAGGCGGGCGACCCTCACCTCAATCTTTGTCTGAGTGTGCGTAAAAAAGCTTCTATCGCTTTGGAGCTTGTGTAGCCTATGCGAAGCAAGCCAAGACTGGGCTCACCTATATCCTATTCCTCTTCTAGCTGGCAGATTCTCTCAACTATTTCTTTCTCAACTCATAATAAGGCAGAGAGATCAACATGTCGGAATCGTGGAAAATGATGTCAAAGCACCTCCACCCGCTCCACTAGCTAGGGAACTCCTTTTCTAATCAAGCAGCAAATCCTTTAAGCCTGCCAATAGGATCTCTTCTCATTCCCTCCCCATTTCTTTTAGATAGTCCGTATTTCAAGTAGTCAAGCTTTTGCCAGAGGATGAGTCTTTCAAGTATCGGTAGCATTCCCTTTATCAAAGTATAGTACGCTAGGCACTCTCTTCAAGTGGAGTAAACAAAACGGGAGGCAAAATTTCTTGAGTCTAGCATTCCTGTCCAATTCCCTTCCTTTAATTCCTTTGATTCACCTCTCAACATTCAATATCCTCTTCCCGCTTAGGTTAGCTCTACTCTCGTGTAGCAGTTAACGCTTGGTGGATAGGGCGAATCCCTTCCAACAATAGATCGATCCTTCTTTACTTCCTTAATGAATGCAATTCACTTCAAAACTCTCTATTTCCGGCCCTTGCCATTAGTTAGCTCGCACTTCCCTTGCTTGCCCTTTGACTTTTTCAGAGTCAAGGTGCGCTTCCCTTCCATCCGACTACACTGAACTCCTCCTAATAAAAAAGCGCGTAAGGGGCCATCCATTCCCCACATAGAGAAGGGCCATGGGGCAACCCTATTTTGCAAGGGACAGGGGAGCTGTAGGAGCATTGATCTTATCCGCATTCATTTGGCACTTGTGGGCATTTCCTGCATCTGAGGAGTGTTCCATCATGACTTCGTTTAGATAGGATTTATCCACTACGGAAGAACCCCATGGATAGCCTCCGAATTGTTCTCCTTTTCTCTTGCCCCTGGAGGATAGGGACGAGTCTTGACATACTGCAACATGTCATGGTACCACGGTCTCCCATCAGGCTCCTCTTCTATATTTAAGCAATAAGCTGGGCTATCTCTTGCTTCAATTTGCAGCGGTTGCAAGTCAACCCCACAGTCTATCTTAGTCATTGAGGCTAAAGTGGGCAGAGCATCTGCAAACTTCTTCTTCTCACGACTGAGATGAAAGAAAGTGACTTCTTCAAACTTCTCCAATAGCTGGGAGAGAGATTTCTGATAAGGGATCAGACCACTCCTGGTGTTCGAACTAGTCATTAATGGTTGGCTTAATTCGTATCCTTTCGGTATGTGTTGTGAACACTTTCATTTTTAGCCTCTCATCTTCTCTAGAGAAGCAAAACTATAACGGATAGAACAGATGGTCCAACTACATAACTTTTTCTTTTTAATTACTTCCATGGTCGTGCCTCGTGGCACGGCAGCACCCGTACTATTGAAATGGTTCGTCAGTAGAGATGTTCCCACAGGTGCCCCTTTTTCCAATGGTACTATAATTCCTATTCCTATCCCTTCATTCCCTCTTTTGGTCTATCTACATTCAAGGAAATTCATACGCTCCACAGACAGAGCAAAAAGTAGAGTCTTGGTCAGAGCAAGCCGTCCTATTCTATTACCAGACAGAATTGGGAGAAGCTCATCCGAAACTAGAGCTAGAAACGCCCTATTTCGTTTCGTTCCCGTTCTTCATTTCCTTCTTATCGAATCCAAGGGGGACTTATCATATTTAGAATCTTTCTGCGGTGTGCTCCCTTTACTATTCTTTCGTACTTTCTTCTTTTTACCACGCGATAGGTCAGCGAAGCGTGAGCGGGCGCGGAGAAGGAAAGGCCAAACACTTCGGCCTAACGGGAATGAGCAACGACGAAATGAGAAGATGAGGTGCCCCGGGCACCCCCATTTAGAAAGAAGGGTCGAAGCTTTTCGGCCTGTAGCTTTCCCCGTCCCCCCTTCGTCGGGCGGTGCTTGTGTGGGGGATGCGCCACCAGAAATCGGGCTTGAAGCTCTCACCTTACCAACGAGCCGACAGCTGATGGCTGTTGGTCACGACGACTACCAAAAAGCTCCAATGAAGATGAATATTTCACATGGAGGAGTGTGCATCTTTATGTTGGGTGTTTTTCTGTCGTGCGACCCGGCGGCTTATGTGCGACCTGTGGCCCACGCCTCCTATTTGTTCAGGGCGGGCGGCGTGAACTCTGATTCGATCCGGGTATTCAATCCCGCCGCTGAGATGCTCAGTTGACTCCTTAACCTTGATAGGAAGATGGCTTATTCAATAATTCGTGCATAAGGGTAAGGAACTTTGGATGAACTAATGCGAATGGGTGTAAGCTTCGCTGCTCGGAAACACCCAGTGCTGACCACACTGAGAGACACGAAAGCGCAGGTAACGCCAGTTGGCGAAGTGGCGTTAAGCATTCCTAGCGGTACGAAAAGAGAGGTCGTGATGATATCATCTACGTCCGTACCGCTCCTCGTGGAGTAGATCCCGCATCCAACCAAGTCTTTGATCAGGGAACGGGAGAATTCCCACTACCGCTGGCAGGCCAGCCGGGCCGTGAGCGCGGTGGGAACGGGCTTCCCAAAAAGCCGGCCCGGGCCGGGGTCAGCATAGTAGAATGAAGGGGACGGCCCTAATGTTGTGTTGGCAAAGCCAACTTCTTGGGTTTCGGGCGGAGAAAAGCGGACGTGGGGACTCGGGTCGGGGCGCAGCGTAACTAAGAGAGCCATTCCATTTAGGGCTTCCCAAAATGGGCCGGCCCGGGCGGTCTGGTGTCCGAGCCGATTGGTCAGACGACGACTACTTCTTAGATTCTTATTATTAGCCTACCCCGGAATGGAATGGGATGGAATAGAAAGAACGCGAAAGGCTAGCGCAACAGGGTCGGTTTTTTTGTGGGGGATAAGCTTGTGAAGAAGCAAGCTATCCCCGCCCCGACGGTAGCTGCTAGCTTTCCCCATCTCTCCTAAACTTCCCCCGGTCTTCGGCCCGAGCTGTATGAGGCAGAAACTCGTCCCACGTACGGTTCGGAGGCCGAGCCCCACCCCAGCAGTCAGGGTGCGACTTAGGTCAACTAAGACAAAGAAGATAGAGTTCACTCAACGATTGCCTTTGGGTTCCGAACTCCATATGGGGAAGGAGCGTTGTTGTTTGCGAGGTCTCGATCATTTACATGGACCCACTTTTCATTCCATTTGTGGGAATTTGATGATCTATAAACCGTCCCTAACGAACGATCGGCTCATCTTTGAGCATGATGAATCACTTCGTGCCGACCTGTTGCCAATCCACTTTCCGACCTCATATGAGAATGGAAAACTTGAGCATTTTCTGCATCGGTGGATGAAGAATCGCGAACATAATAATTTCTGGTTGACCATGTTTCCAGAAAAAAGATACTTTCGAGAAAGGACGAGCACGACTGAAGTGGCTATACATACAAATCTATTTACGGATCTATATGCTTTGATTGGAACTGGAAGTTCCAGAACAGGCGGCTGGTATACCACCATAGTGAAACTGCCTTTTCTTTTTTTTATTCGGATCGGATTTATGTTGGCTTCGTTGGGAGGCTCGCGTAGTTTGTTACGTCAGCTCCAAAAGGAGTTGTTGCCTTGGAATTGATAAAGTTCCGTGGAGTTCATAATTGCATAAAAGAAGTCAAAAAAGTAGTGGCTGCGGCGCGTTGAGGCACTTCTTCGACGGTCCCCGTACGCCCGGCCTTCCGCCCCGCTCTGAAAAATTCATGGGTCGGCAGGCGGGCGAGACAGAATGGTCCGGCACTACTAACCAAGCCCAGTTCTCGCCGATAGGCGCTGGTAGCTTGCTTCCAAGCCTTGTCTTATATGATAGTTGTGGCCATAGCCAAAAGGAGCCTTAAGCACTTGTACAATGCTCAAGTCAAGGCTCCTTCCCACTCGTTGCCCAGAGGTGCTGGTTCGAGTCCAGCTCGTGACAAAGGGCTACCTTCTCTCTTAAGATAATCTCGATATCCTCACTAAACAAAAAAAAAATTGGAAATTGAAAGCCGCTTCACAAGTGAGGAATGGTTTTTAGCCAACAGTGACCGGTTTTCAAAAACCCCCTTTGGGCGATGGTTTTTTTATCCTCTCTCTCACTTGAAGAAAGATAGCCACTATTATTATGTTATGCAATAATGATATAGTTCTTTTTTCAGGGTAAGAAAAAGGTGGACAAGACCCCAGACGGGTAGTTCAAATCAAATTGTTTGAATGCGGCAGCCTGAAGATGAACAGCACTTGGCCGATTTAAGGAAAACTTTCGAACGAATGCGACAACATGCTTTGAAAATGAAAATCCATTCAATCGGAGTAAGGGCTGAGAATTTTTTAGGATTTCTTGTGCACCACCGAGGTATTGAGATAGACAAGAACAAAGCACGATAAATTACTGAAGCTCTTCCGATAAAAAACAAAAAGGAACTGCAGAGATTGATCGGCTAGATTCCATTTTTTCGCCGATTTCTCTCAAATCTCGCAGGAAAACTTCAACCATTGTCTCCCTGCTGTGAAAGGACTCAGAAGAGTTCGTGTAGGAGGAAGTGCACTAGAAAGCGTTCGATGAAATTCAGAAATACCTGACCAACAGGCCAGTTTTGATGCCACCAAAGGATGGAGAGCCCTTGAAATTGTACATATCAGCTTCAGAAGATTCAATTCTATCATTCTTGGCACAGAAGAATGAGGAAGGAAAGGAACGATTTATTACCAAAGTCGCCTTCTTAAGGGGCAAGAAATAAATGAGACTCGAATTGAGTTGATGTGTTTGTGCCTGTATTTCACAGCGGTCAAGCCTCGGCATTATCTGTTACCGAGGCAAAGTCATGTGGTGAGGGATAGAACCGATTTGATCAAAGACATGTGATCGATACCATTTCTCAAAGGTCGGATTGAAAAATGGGTTTTTGCCTTGTCAGAGTTTTCATTCAATTATTTACCGGTCAAAAGACAGGTGTTGTCCGAATTTTTGATAAATCATCCGTTGGACTTAGGCAAGCAGTTGCCCGATCAGAGGTCATGCGTCTGACCACAACTCCATGGCAAATGTATTTCGATGGCTCCAGTACGCAAGGTAGCGCTTCTATCTATATAGCATAGCTGAAAGCAGACAAAAAAAGCTGTTCCCATAGCGTTACGTAGGCTTAGCTTAGCCTCTTTTTCTATCTACATTTATATATGATAATATCACCAGTGGACAGCGAACAAAAAAGAAAGATGCCACACTAAGAAAAAGAAAGCAATCCAATCAGGTTAGTAGATCTGACTTTAAGGAAGTAAGTGTTGCTTTGAAAGCAGCAAGGAGTTATTGGCCAACTTGATGTGTCCGTCGATAATAGAATCTTTCTCTCCGCAGTTGAGGACAAAAATCCCGACTTTCCTCAAGCGGGCTGATGAGGCCTGCTATGACAAGGGATAGATAGGCACTACCTCTAACAAGGTACTCCTATGGCAATATACATGCCCTCTGGATACGTGGATACGACTCAAGAATCAACCATTATCTATCTTCCTAGTCCCTTTGTCTGAGCACAGGTGACTCTCTTAGTTATAGTACTTGTTCAGTTAAGATGTACGTAGATTCCTGCGTGATTGGCTGGAAGACGAATTCTCCTTCTTGTTGATGATTCTCTATTAAGGGGATTGTTGCTTTACTCGACCCGCTATTCAGTCTTAGTGAATAGAAGAGTATGAAAGGCTCGGGTTGGTTTCGAACCAACGACCAGTCAGTCTTAGTTTGATGAAGACCACCGACCGCTCTACCACTGAGCTACTGAAGTAGGCTTAAGACTGTTGTTAGATTTGCTAAATCGACTCAGAAGAAGGGAGAGGAATACACTCGGGAATAAACTCCTCCCTCAGTGTTCACGTAAGACCATGTTTTTTAATTCTGTGCATCCTTAGAACGAGAAGTGGAAGGTGGCACCCAGATCCATCGTTCGTTCTCCTTAGACATTCGGATTGTTCTGCTGGAAAACGTAAGGATCATTCGTCCGGAAAAGTAGATTGGCGGGCCCCCGCCCCCGGCTTCTCCGACTGATCTTTCCGGAACGCGAACGTGTTTTTATGAAACCGAAATACGGCCTCATTTTGAAGAGTTTCATTGAGAACGTCTCCAAGCACGTGCAGAAGAAATCTATCGATTGGCGGTATATAAAGTGCAAAGACATGACTTGAAATATTTGGAAATTCGATCACGATATGGCCCCTCTCTTCTAGGTAGGTTCGCAGTTTTTGTTCCGTTTTGAGAAAAGGAACAAGAACCATGGCATTCTCTGCCTACTCTTTCACTATGTCATTTGCTTTCCTTAGTCAGCCTTCTGCTCTTCGAATACCGCTCCGTGGGGATTAAGTCAGTTCAGTTACTTCCCTGCCTTCCCCAATCAGTACCTTGCTTCTAGACCTCAAAACAGCTTATTCAATCACAGTGGATTCCGTGCCTGAATGTGAAGCTTTTTCTTTCAAAACTCTTTCCTTCCCTCTGGCAAACAATGCCTATCACCAGCTCATTCCCTTCCCCATGTGGATTCTAAACCTGGACTTACCCATGAAATCAATGCTTTTCGGACATTAACTATGTCACTTCCGGTAAGAAAGAGCCTCATTCTCGAACAGGGGATTCAATAGCAGCCTAAGAGGGTATTCTAGTTCTTGCTACGAGCCCCTTTGTTTTGTACTCAGAGAAGAAGTCCTTCTTTCAAAGAACCGATTCTTACTTACAAGGCATTCTAAGAGACTATTCCATGTGCGTGTGTGTGGGTATCTTCCCTATTGATTGAATTCAAAGAAAGAGCCAAAGAGTGAACATAGGCCAAGAGAGGTATAAATCCTTTTCTGATCTCAGCTGGCCAAAATCGTCTTCATCCTATCTTCTGCAAACAGGTTGGATTCTCTTTCTGTTGAAAATCGTCTGTTGCGGGCTATCATTCTTATCTTAAGGGACTTCATTTCCTTTCCGTTAATGCCATATCATATCTGTCTGTCCTGCGTTTATTCCGCAAGTTGAATGTCGGAAATGCTGTTGAAAGATGAATTGAATCCTCCTCGTGGGATATCTTTACTATGGAATAAATTCCTACGAATCCTTTCATTTCTTCCCCTTTTATGCTATCTAGTATGACCTATTGTATTGGTATGGGTATGGCTTCAGAAGGATCCATTCTTAGTAGTAGACCCAAGGCGCGGTAACTATTAAAAATTCTCTATAAATCTCTTAAATAGGAATGGTTCTCCTTCCCATAGTCGATGATCACTGACAGACAGTTTCTTAATTCTTAATTAAGGTAGCTTATCAGAGTTAGCTCTTGAGCGGGCCTCTGCCGGGCCGGGCCCTAAGCAACCTCTATTCTGCATTTCGTTATATTCCTTATCTGAAGCCGCTTCGCCCCTTTCATACTATTAATAATTCCCGATCGGGTTCTTTCACTCTTATTATTCGGGAGGTTGCAATTCCTCTTTCAATTTCAGGGAGTGAATGTAGTAAATGCATAATATACGGTGGATATGGTTTCAATATTCAAACAAGGGCGTCTTAGGAATCGGCCTTTTTCTAAGCATTGTGGCCATCACAGTTCAAGCTACGTATGGCTGGCGTACAACCTAAAGGCTTCTTAGCCGGAAAAGAAAGTGCGGTTCTTTAGTTCAATCTTAGAAAAAGAGCAAGGAGGATATGTAGCACTGCTGGATAGACCATGGCTCCAACCAGGGTGGTTCATGACTGGGCTAAAAAGAAAGTCTCAAGCAGGGAAAGGCGGGATAAGGGAAGGCCTTAAGAGAGCGGGGGTAGGCCGAAAGAAAGTCATTCTTGCTCCAAGGGACGGGGAATTGAGCTAGCCGTGCCTTCGAACCCGTTGGGAGCAAAATCCTGGCCCAGCGTGCTAATTGAATCGTGTACCGTGAGTGAGTGAGCTTAAGGCATTGGCCCTTCCCGGAATCTTCTTGCTATGCGTCCCGCCAAAAAGTGGTAAGAAAGCCAAAGGGCGCCCAACAAGCTAAAACTGACAAAAAAAGGGAGGCTCTCTTTCCCCGGGTTCTTGCTTCTTTCTTGCCAGCTCACCTCGACATTCACGGTTTCCCCCTAACCCGAGTGAAGGTCACTACTTTCTTTCGCCCTGGTTACTCTTCCTAATAAAGAGCGAACTCGATACAAAACCTTAATCTTATTGAAGATAGTGGAAAGCGAATGCACCGCGCTTCTACTCACATGTCGGAACATATAAGTTTTAACACAAGCTAAGACCAAAACAAAAGAAGGGGCAGACGCTTGAACACAAAAAAGATACATTAGCACGCCTTTGTCCTCGGTACCAGCGAAGTTTCAGTACTAGAATGCAAGACGAGAAAACCCTATTCATGGTTGGTTGATCCCCTATTACTCCCTTCCTTGGCTACTTAACCCGGAAACACCCTTTAACGTAAGAGCTCTTGAAGAGGGACTGCATCTCGATCCGCAACTGCTACTCAAATTCCTTCTGCTGCTGGCGGTGCTGGTAGCCTTGATCCACTTTTAAGGGGGAAAGAATGGCGGGATAATCCATAAGATCTGGTTTCTAATGTTGATTCTGAATCTGGTTAAATTATTCTATTGAAATTGCATTCTTCTCACAGAAAGATCCCCCGAAGAGGAATTCCATTGAGAGGCTCCAGTTTGTCTAGGGAAAGTCATACCGAGCGAACCGAGATCCAAGACCTAGCTAATAAGACGAGATCAGACAATTCTGATTTTATTCGATCCTTGTCTGATTCAATTCTCAGGCATTGAAAGGCACAAGACAATCAGCCCTTTATCCGATCGGCTTCTCCCACCCAACAAAGGGGCGCAACCTTTCAGAGAGGAAAACAACCGAATGGATGCTCTTTGCTTCGGTCAGCTGGTTAGCTCTTTCCCGCTTGGAAAGCCAGAAGCAAGGGAAAAAGAAAGAGGGGAACCAAGGCGATGGTGCTTATAAAAGCACATTTTGAAGCCAGAAACCAAGGATGAACGGAAAGGGAAAGAAAAGCCAAGAAGGCCAGGAGAGAGTGTCCACCGACTATCTCTACAGAGAGAGCGCAAGAACCGATTCTTTATACGGTAAATGAAATGGTTAAACCCCACTGTCGAGCCGTAGAAGCCAATTCGGTGAAAGAATGCAGGCAGCCTTAAGGGGATTCACGAGAGAACCTACCCAGGCCTCCTTCACCTTCGAAAGAAAGGCACGCTACCCTACCCACGGACCGACAGATAGGACGGCACCTGAAGCTACCTCTCTTTTATTTATACGGCACGAAATAGCTATTGGATGGGAAAGCAGTATACGAAGGACTAGTACCCAAGCATCAGGAGATGTGAGAGCCCTACCGTTGTATCCCGCGCTTTCATTCTACGCTAAATCTCGATACCCTTCCCTCGTCTTCAGAGATGGGACGGACTCCACCCATAAATAAACCTTAGTCGTTCAAACGTACCTTTATGCCCACACCCCTACCCAAATAGTAAGAAAATCCTTCTTTGCCCTTCCTTTCATGGAAATGAAATTTGCTTTTTTCTTCTACCTGGTAAAACGATAGAAAAAAGCCTTTCTTTTGCATAGCTTTAAGCCCATGTTTTTTCCTGCCTGCTTCAGAAATAATGATTCCTAGCGCGAATTGATGGATTTTTATCACAGGACTTGAAGAGGAAGAAATGCTTGCAGTTCGAAGTTCTGATCCCGGTTTAGCTGGACTCGTATCTGTCTGATGTGAGGTGGCTAAGGTGGCTTCCTCATGGAAGTCATGGGTTTCCGCTTAACCGGTCAGCTCGCCCGGCTTTTTTTTCCCATCAACTAAAGAGCAAGGCTAGCCTAGCCGGCCTTTGACTTAAATGGCTTAGCCAAGAGCTAACACAACTCTTTGATTTTATGGGTAAAGCGAAACGATTACCCGAGACAGACGCTCTCTAAATGTTAGTCGCTATCTTGATGAAGTACCGTAAAAGCGGATTCTTTCTTCCTTTATGGTGAAACCAGACAATCTGGCTTGACTTGGATAGAGCGGAAGCATAAGTAAGCGGCGTGGAAAGGACGGACTGCTCCTCAGGTGTGTGAGTGAGGAAGAAGCCGAAAAAATGCTCTTTCAAGTCCATGATTTAGTATAGTATGTGGATCATATCAAGCAGGGCATAAAATGAGTTGGCTGATCAGAGGGCATGGCCATTACTGGCCAACCATCTTGCCCGATTTCATAAAATAGACTAAAGGATGCCAGGCCTGCCAGAAAGATGGACCAGTGCAGCATGTACCAGCTTCAGAATGGCATCCGATCCTAAAGACTTCGCGCCTCGACGCTTTGATCCCTTGTTTCACTCCGGCCCGATCACACGTAAGAAAATACGCCTTGGGAAAGCTCTGCCCGAGCAGTTCAGAAAGTTCCTCTTCCGTCTTCTCACGAGCAGACAAAACTTGGGTCAACTTCTCTTACAAAGCCTTTTGCTCAGAAAGCAGACTTTGTTTTCGAGCCTATAATTCCTGAGATTTGGCATTCTTCTCCCGGATCCTCGCGAGTATCCGCCTGTGGCCATCCACCAACTCAGACAGACGTGATTGTTCTCGCTCGAACGACTCAAGAGTCAACAACATGTTCGAAAATTGAATTGATCTGTTGGATGCTAATTAGGAGTCCTAGTAAGAAAGAGGACAGGCAAGAAGATAGAAAGCAAGAAGGGCATCTTACAAAGGACTTCACCCTTTAGGAGAATAGGTAGCTGCTCTTGCTCTCTCCTCAGCTCGTCGATAGCAGCCATCTTAGCTTCCTGGAACAACCAGCTGGCTAGATCTAATTTCTTCTTATTTGTTCTCGCTTGAGCTAACCCTAAAGTAACAAGTTGCCTCAGGGGAAAGTCCTTTCTCCCGGAACCAACCCTAGTAACATAGAGCTACCTGAATCAAATTCCTTATGCCACTACAAGCACAGGGGGGAAAGCAAGCTACCAATTACATGACTACATGAGGTTGGTCGTAGATCAAAGCAAGAAGTAGAACTCCTATCCTTACTATCCTAACTCAATCCTTCCATCTAGGGAGGGAGATGGCGGACTCTTATGGTAAAAAATGAATTAGATACAATAATAGTACGCTAGTCGGATAGGACTAATAGCTGCTAAGAGAGATTCATACCTCTCTTATAAATCTTAAAGCAAGACAACAGAAAGATCTCTCGCCGTATAACGCATTCTATCTTGATAGAAAGAGAGAGGAAGAAACCTATGCTTAACACACCCAACTCGTAGAACGACCACTCAGAAGACACACCCAGAAAGAAAGAGATGGCAGCATCTAAGGGCTCCTTATTGGGTCTGGCTTCTTAGAAAGCCATAGGAAGAGACCAGACAATCTGATGATATACACTTGTGATGTTAGAGAATAGTCCGGAAGAGGAGAGGCCGCTGATTCTTCTCCAATTCTTCTGTTGGATTCTAATAGGATTCAGGATTCAAATAGAAATTCGAAATAGCGTAGAGAGATGGTCGAGCAATCAGCGGGCAGGTTGAAGTAGCCGACAGCCGCAATCTACCATCTTGAGCAGCAAAGTGAAAGAAGGACCAACGACGATCCTATCCTAAAAGAGAAGGAGGAGTAGGAGCTAGCTTGAATTGAGAATCGAATGATTACGAGATAGACAATGAGAGAATGGAGAGCACTTAGAGAATTCACTTTAAATACAACAATTTTTTTATTCTTTCTTTTTATGATCTTTCGGACGAAGCACCCCATCCTGTACTGGGTCTTCGTTCAATCCTCTTCTTTTTTTCTTAAGAATATCTATTCTAGTGATCTTCCTGTATTCATAGGGGAAGGAAGCACAGGGTTCATTTCTTCAATGATGGACAACTTACCTCTATCCATTGGAGGCGGAAGCGATGCCGCCTCTTCGAGCCGACCGCTTCCCGATCTCAACTTACCTCCAGCAGCCCCTGAGCCGGAGCAGGAACCTAACCCTTATATCGGGTTATCGCGAGCCCAGCTCCAAGAGGAGCTCAGAAAAAACGTCAAGCGGCTTCGCGTTTTTCAGGGCCTGTTGGATTATTGGGAATCTGAGATGGAAAGCGCCATTCGGCAAGAAATGGAAAGTAAGGAAAGGCAGCGACTCCACCTTCTTCGTATGCAAGAAGCTATCCAAAACCTCTTCAGGGGGAGGAGATAGTGTGGGGCTTGGGGCTAACGTGGGATCCGGAGTTTTTTGAGAAAAGGTCCCATCCTTCAATATCATGATTGGGTCGACCAGGCCAGATCATGAGTGAATAGAAAATCGAAAATGTACATAGCTGTTCCAGCTGAAATACTTGGAATAATTCTACCACTTCTACTAGGAGTAGCCTTTTTAGTGCTAGCTGAACGTAAAGTAATGGCTTTTGTGCAACGTCGAAAGGGTCCTGATGTAGTGGGATCGTTTGGATTGTTACAACCTCTAGCAGATGGTTTGAAATTGATTCTAAAAGAACCTATTTCACCAAGTAGTGCTAATTTCTCCCTTTTTAGAATGGCTCCAGTGGCTACATTTATGTTAAGTCTGGTCGCTCGGGCCGTTGTACCTTTTGATTATGGTATGGTATTGTCAGATCCGAACATAGGGCTACTTTATTTGTTTGCCATATCTTCGCTAGGTGTTTATGGAATTATTATAGCAGGTCGGTCTAGTAATTAGGGGGCGGCCGTTCGGTCGCCTATGATACTAGGACGAATAGGTCAAAAATAGGTTTGTGCCGCAGGTGTTGAACGATCTACTCTACACAGGTGTGGGCTTACAGGGCTAGGGCTCATAAACCCTTTCTTTCATTCATCAATAGGGCCCTGGTCGGTCACTTTTCTGGGCCGGGATCGATAAGTAGAAGTCATAAAAAAGAGATCTTTCTATTCTTATTATTTTCTTTCTATCTAAATAATAGAAAGATAGAAAGAAAAAGATTCGCTGTCTTTTAACCGGCTCTTTTCTTCTTTGTCAACGCTACTAAGGGTTTGCCTACTTGACTTATGAAAGAGTTTGAGAATGGGTTATTCAAAAAGGAAAGGGCGCTACTTAGTTTCGCAAGCCTTTGTCATTGTCAGTCAACTAAGTAGGGCCTGAGGCCCCCTGCGAATCCGTAAATCTGAGGAGCATGCCGCAACAAAAGGATGGTCCCCTATGCATTTCATTCTTTCCGGAAGGGACAAAAAAGTACCCCCATCATAGTGAACCTCTCCTTGTGATCGGGATGAGGTAGATGCCTCCCAGCCGGGGGGCGGATCGAATCGGAGTTTCCTTAGGTAGCCACCGACCTACAGTTATCCTTAAACTTCCGTGCTTGGTGGAGAAGAAGCGAACAAAGGTACGCTCGCTTGCTGTCTTGTTCTCTGTCGCGAACTGGGATCGCTCGCCAGCTAGGTCAGATTGGAGCAAGAATGGTCGAGAACATATTACCCAACTTAGGGGACAAGGGGCGGAACGACCTCTCGATCTACTTACTGCAGCCCAGGAATAAAAACGTCGTCTAGGCCTTCCCTCTTGCTCCGATCTCCCCTACGCCTAGGACGTTGTCTGGGCCAAGAGCCATAGTTAGTTGCTGTTTCCATTTGGTTGTTTCTTTCTCGTTGTTGATACCGGCAAGACCCAGCCAGATGATGTCTGCTGGTTGGTAGTGAGAGGACTCTTAGTACCTGCATACCCAAAAGGGGGCGCTGGTTAAAAAACAATCATTGGATTTTCTTTCTTGCTCGCCCTTAGCAGCGGGAAAGGAGTCTATCTATCTGCCTAGCTTTGGTAGATTTCCCCCAACGCAATCCACAGAAATTCCACGAATCCCTTGGTGGATAAGTCCGACGACTCAGCAGCAGTGCGGAATTGAAGTTTCTCCGTCTGGTGGATCTGATCTATAGTTAGGGGGCAATACATACCAAAAGGTTCGAAGAAGGAAGGCGCATAAGAGTATATAACCAACCCACCCTTCTGTATAACCTATTCACATTAGTGAAGCGGCTGGATGCATAAGGGAAGCGCACGTTTATGAGACCTTTGTCGGGATGCATAGGGGAGTCAACCTACGAGCACGGAAGAGCGTGGTACCGATACCCCTCTCTAAGTAAAGGTAAGATTCTTAGCCCTGTTGATGACTCCATCTAAAATACAATAGGGACATCCGTTTCCGGCTGCTCCTTTCGTATCTTGAAGAAAGTAGGCTTAAGTAATAGGGTCAGGTCAATAATAGCTATGCTATTGCCCTACTGATTGTTGGCCTCTGCCCGATCCCGAATGCGGGCGGGATTCGATCGTGGTCGATAATACGGTCGAAAAGACCAGCGAGCGAGATGGTTGTTAATAGTACTCCCCCTATCATTGCCTTATGAGTTATAACATCCTATAATCGTACCGATGTCTACTAAAACCTACGGGCGGGTGCTCCGCAACAGCGGCAGATCAAGTCAAAGCTGGCAATCCTCCACCTAACAACTCCTCCTTTACAGTATAAGCTGTTAATAGGCTCTAATAGACAACCAACCCCATCTATTCTGGATAAACCGGGGCACCTTCCCTATGTGTCAGTGCCATTTTTCTCTAAGGCTTGAAGTGAATCAGTCATAGCTTGTTGCCAGCGACCCACGGCTTCCGAAAAGGTTTGAGGTTCCCGCATGAACACTGGCAAGAAAGGCACGATCTTTGGGAGAAAACGAGTTATAGGAAACCCTTCCATAGGATTTTTCATGCGAGAAGACCTACGTACCTCAGGAGAGGATAGATAGAATGAAGATGATGTAGAGGTAGTAGATTGGCCAGCCTGATCCATCTCAGATGCCTTGCACTTTTTTAGCGCCTAGTGTAAACCGGAGTGGCAGGTCGGCTAGAAGGCTCGAGAGACCTCAGTGGGACCAGATGAATAAAGCTCCCCTTACTAGTAAAGGGGGTCCAGGCTCCCCACTTAACTCATCACTGGAGGAAGAAGAGAGACAGGTGTACGAAGGTCTCAATGAATCCTCTTTGATTGTGTATACCCGGGAGCTTAGTATCCATGATGGCTGGCGTCAAAGAGGTCCCCCTGAAAATAGGCCAGGTCCGTGTTTACCTTTTGATATGTCTGTTTTTTTATTAAGTGCATCTTCCGTAACCCTTTCTTAGCGGCTCTCCCTCCTTCCTTACCAACTCTTTCAGATCCTCTCCAACTGAAGTACCGCATCGACAGGCCCCTCCTTAAGTTAAGAC